CATAAATCTATTCAATCTAGATTCTAATATAATATAATTCATAATATTTATTTTTATATAAATATATAATAACAAATTACTAAAAAGATTAATAAAAAAAAGAAAATATACGAAGAAATTCGTCCACCCCCCACATATTTGATAGCTTCTCCCATAAAAAAACTTGAAATACCAACTCCATTTGGAATTCCATCAATTATTTGTCTATCAAAAAAATAATTGAATTTAGCTAACTTTCTGACACTCGCAATTAAAGATACTTCAAAAAAAGCATCTATATAACCACGATTATATGACCAATCATATATAACATTGATTATCTTATCAGGAATAATTTTTTTAGTAACACTTTTTTGAAATAAATTGAATACGTTCAAGTTTTGTAAAGAAGAAAAAACAGGTTTATAGAGAAAAGACGCTATCAATATTCCGAAAAAAGCTATACTCACCGAAAAAGTTGCATTTGTAAAAAATTCATACCAATCGACAGAATTCTTTGAATTTTGATGTAAAAGGTCTATAGAGGGAATTAACAATTTGGATAAGATATCCAAATCTATTCCATCTTGGCTGAAAGAAATTCCAATAGACCCAACGAAGAAAGTAAATAATACTAATACAAGCATAGAAAATAGCATAGTATTGTCAGATTCATGAGGATAAAAAAAGGGAATGTTTTTAGTACCAAAATAGGTACTCTCAACAAAAAGACGTTTTATGCTTTTGACATTTCGATTAATTGTATTCGAATATTTCCTCTTCCGAAAAAAAGAAGTCCTTTCATTATTATTCATTGTTAATAAACCTAATAAATGAATTTTCTTTTTTAATTTCTTTTTTCCTTCTTTGCCCCATAAAGATATTGAATAGAATGAACTATTTTTCTTTCCGTTGAAATTTTGAAAATGAACGTTTAAATATCCTTCAAAAACTAGTAAATAGATTCGAAACATATAAAATGCAGTTAATCCTGCTGTGGAACAAGCTATTATTGCGAAAATCGGTGAATACAACCAACTATCATTAAGAATCTCATCCTTGGACCAAAAACAAGCAAAAGGTGGAATACCACAAAGAGAAAGTGTACCTATTAAAAAAGCGGTTTTTGTAATTGGCGCATGTTTTGTTAAACCGCCCATAAGAACCATATTTTGACTTTTATCTGGAGAATATCCAACAATTGCTTCCATTGAATGGATAATGGATCCAGATCCTAAAAACAACAATGCTTTTGAATAAGCATGAGTAATCAAATGAAATAAAGCGGCTCGATAAGAGCCCATACCTAAAGCTAACATCATATAACCCAATTGAGACATTGTAGAATAGGCCAAATTTTTCTTAATATCTTTTTGAGCAATAGCTAAAGTTGCTCCTAATACTACTGTTATTATACCTATCAAAGCTATTCCACTCATTATGAAGGGTATAACTGTGAAAAGGGGAAGAAGCCGAGCTACAAGAAAAATTCCTGCTGCTACCATAGTAGCAGCGTGTATAAGAGCCGAAATAGGGGTAGGCCCTTCCATAGCATCCGGTAACCAGACATGAAGAGGAAATTGGGCAGATTTCGCAACTGATCCACAAAATAATAAAAAGGCGCAGAAAGTAACAAAAAAAATATTAACCTCATTCTTATAAATCAAGTTATTAAATATTTGAAATAAATCCCGAAATTCCAAACTACCCGTTATCCAATAAAGACCTAAAATTCCTAATAATAAACCAAAATCCCCTACACGATTAGTTACAAATGCTTTTTGACAAGCCTTTGCCGCAATAGGACGTGTAAACCAAAAACCTATTAATAGATAAGAACACATTCCAACCAATTCCCAAAAAATATAAACTTGTATCAAATTGGAACTTGTAACTAATCCCAACATTGAAGTATTAAAAAAACTCAGATAAGTAAAAAATCTCAAATATCCTTGATCATGAGACATATAATTATCACTATAAAAAAGAACCAGAATACCAACAGTAGTGATTAATATTGACATAATAGAAGTAAGTGAATCGAACAAGTAACCAAACTCTAAAGAAATATCATTATTTATAGTCCAAGACCATACATATTGATAGATTGAACTGTTCTGGATTTGATGAATAGATAGATCGATCGAAAAAATCATAACTATTATTAACAATAAAATACTAGGAAAAGCCCACATACGGCGAAGATTTTTTGTTGCCGTGGGAAAAAGTAGAAGTCCTACCCCTATTAAAATAGGAACTGGAAGTGGGAGGAAAGGTATGATCCATGAAAATTGATGTGTATATTCCATACAAAAAAAAAAATAAAGAATAAAAAATATTTTGATTCTTAATGAATTTTCTTTCTTATTCGTTTGTTTTATCTCTTTTGTAAAGGGTTCGGTTAATAAAAAAGTGGATATATAAATAGAATTTGAGATTTTTTTTAATTTTTCTGAATCGTTGCACAATACTTCCAATATCCCAAAGTACAAAGTAAAAATAGACCCATAACCAAATTAAATTCGAATATATATATTATTATTTTCTATTAAGAATTAAGAAATATTAATTACTATTTAGAATTACTATAGTTAGTAATAATATTTTATATTAAGAAATATTAAATTACTATAAATATTAAATAACTATAAATAAGAAATTATATATATATATTATAATAAAAATAAATAAAAACGAAATTTGTAAAATTAAAATTATTATCTATAGACTGAGGATAAAAAATTACACCAAAACTAAGAACATTCGTTTCTTTTGCTATATGAATGAATCAGAAAAAACATATGAAATGACCCGATAAAATAATCTTATTATTATTCAGAAAAATTAGTTCATTTTGAACTAATCGATACATTGATACATTACAATTACATTACAATAAAAGGAGATCTAGATATATATGTTTGGAAAGATTTTGAAAAGGTTTCTAATATTCAATGTTTTTACTTTAGATAGAAATAGAAAAAAATAGGAAGGATAGCTAAGACGACATATGGCTGATTAAAGAATATTTCGTTTTCATTTAAAGAACAAATGTCTTTCACATTCAACTATAGCAATAAAAAAATTATATTAATTATATGGCAGTTCCAAAAAAGCGCACTTCTAGATCAAAAAAAAAAATTCGTAAGAATTTTTGGAAAAAAAAGGGATATTGGACAGCATTGAAAGCCTTTTCATTAGCGCAATCCATTTTGACAGGGAAATCAAAAAGTTTTTTTTGTAACAAATAAAAATGTTGCAATAATCTGAATTAGCTCGATTCAAAGAGTATTCTTTATATTCTTTATTATTATACTAATAATAATAAAGAATATTTAGTAATATAAGAATATTTAATTTTGACCATATATTTAGCATATATTATAATATATATATTATAATTATAATATATGCTGAATATATAATCTAAATTTTTTAGAATCTAGTGTAATAATAATAGATATAGAAATTAACGTTAAGGATTTCATTGAAAAAATGGAAATGCATTTCTTTAGAGTCATAAAATCAATGAAATAATTAAAAAATGAGTCATAAACAACTACAACAAAATGTTTTTTTCATTAATTCCTAGATTGAAGTCAGAACTATCTAGTTTCAGTTTCAACAGTGCTTTTTTTGAATTAGAAAAAGTGTAAACTACGAAAAACCCATTCTCCGTTGTTAAATTTGAAAACTAACACTGGAAATGAAAAAAAAACAAGAATACAACTTAACTTCGTATTGAAATCGAAACGTTCTATTTTTTTTTTATTTGAATATTTTTTCGATTTTATTACTATACTTCTAGTTTATAGTTAATGTGAATTTATAGTATAGAATTAGAAGAATAATAGAATTCTTCAAATTTTTTATTGTTTAGTAAAGAAATGTACTAAATTAATATATTAATATAATATTCAAATTCCACGTTAATTGATTCTTTGAATCTCGACGATTGACTAATGAATCGGTTATTATGATTTCGAGTAAGCCGCTATGGTGAAATTGGTAGACACGCTGCTCTTAGGAAGCAGTGCTAGAGCATCTCGGTTCGAGTCCGAGTAGCGGCATGGCATCCTATATCTATATTCTAAAAGAATAAGTCCTATAATGAATTCAATTCCCGATTTCTATCCTAGTATTCATACCTTTTTTATTTTCATTATAGATATTTATTTATTTTCATTATATATATATGATATTTTCAACTTTAGAGCATATATTAACTCATATATCGTTTTCGGTCATATCTATTGTAATTTCAATTCATTTAATAACCTTATTAGTCAATGAAATCGTAGAATTATATGATTTGTCCAAAAAAGCCATGACAATAACTTTTTTCTGTGTAACGGGATTGTTAATTACTCGTTGGTTTTTTTCGGGCCATTTACCATTTAGTGATTTATATGAATCCTTAATCTTTCTTTCATGGGGTTTTTCCATTTTTCATATGGTTCCTTTTTTTAAAAAGGATAAAAACCTTTTAAGTACAATAATCGCACCAAGTGTTATTTTTACCCAAGGCTTTGCGACTTCAGGTCTTTTAACCAAAATGCATCAATCCGTAATATTAGTACCCGCTCTACAATCCCATTGGCTAATGATGCACGTCAGTATGATGATATTCGGATATGCAGCTCTTTTATGTGGATCTTTATTATCAGTGGCTATTTTAGTCATTACGTTTCAAGAAAGAATCCAAATTCTTGCTTTTACCAAGAATTTGGATTCTTTAAATAAATCATTTGATTTTGCTGAAATCAAATACATGAATATGAATGAACGAAAGAATGTTTTACGAACAACTTCTTCTTCTAGAAATTATTACAGGTCTCAATTTATTCAACAATTGGATCGTTGGGGTTATCGTATTATTAGTCTAGGTTTTCTCTTTTTAACAATAGGTATTCTTTCAGGAGCAGTATGGGCTAACGAGGCATGGGGATCATATTGGAATTGGGATCCAAAGGAAACTTGGGCCTTTATTACGTGGACCATATTCGCGATTTATTTACATACTAGAAAAACTAAAAAATTAGAAGGTGTAAATTCTTCAATAGTGGCCTCCATAGGATTTCTTATAATTTGGGTATGTTATTTGGGGATCAATCTATTAGGAATAGGACTACATAGTTATGGTTCATTTATATCTAATTGAATTAAAAAAATTCTAATTGAATTAAAAAAATGAGTAACGAACTTAACCTGAGAAATAAAAATATGGAAAGCATATATATACTTTCCATAAATTAAACTTCCCAAAAATCGTCGAGAACCCTTTGAATCATTACATTACTTGATTTTAAGGGTTCTCACAAACAACAAACATATTCGATTACAATTCAATTTTTTTTTTAAGTGAATCTAACATAAAAATCTTTGTCCAAAGGGTTTTTTTCTCTTTTTTATTTATTGGTTTTGTTTTATTCATTTATTCAAGAAAACAAACTATCTATCAAAAATTAGATAGAATAGCTTCAACTTTCTCAACCGAGAATGAGAAAATGAAATCTGGATAAATACCAATACCTATTACGGGTATAAGGATAGAAATAGAAATAAATAATTCTCTCGGCCCAGAATCAAAAAAATAAGAGTTTGGTGTATTAAAAAACTTGTATCCATAAAACATCTGCCGTAAGATAGATAATAAATAAATAGGAGTTAATATCATTCCAATTGCTGTTACAAAAGTAATTAGTATTTTCATCATGAAAAGATATTTTTGACTAGTAATTATTCCAAAAAAAACTATCAATTCTGCAACAAAACCGCTCATGCCCGGTAATGCAAGAGAAGCCATTGATAAGATAGTAAAAATCGTGAATATTTTTGGCATTGGGATAGCCATTCCGCCCATTTCGTCAAGATTAAGAAGACGTAGTCTATCATAACTAGTTCCTGCCAAGAAAAAAAGCGCAGCGCCAATAAATCCATGAGATATTATTTGTAAAATGGCCCCGTTGAGCCCAGTATCACTTATGGAACCAATTCCTATAATAAGGAAACCCATATGAGATACCGAGGAATAAGCTATTCTTTTTTTTAAATTACGTTGACCAAAAGATGTTGAAGCAGCATAGATTATTTGAATAGAACCTAATATCATTAACCAGGGGCAAAATATGGAATGAGCATGGGAAAATAATTCCATATTAATTCGAACCAACCCATATGCTCCCATTTTTAATAAGATTCCGGCTAAAAGCATACAAGTGCTGTAATGTGCCTCTCCGTGGGTATCTGGTAACCATGTATGTAAGGGTATAATCGGCGATTTGACAGCAAAAGCAATAAGAAATGCCATATAGAATATTATTTCTAGCGCCACAGGATACGATTGATTAGTTAATGTTTCAAAATTTAATGTTGGTTCATTCGAACCATATAAACTGATACCCAGAATTCCCATTAATAAAAAAACAGAACTTCCCGCAGTGTACAAAATAAACTTTGTAGCTGAATACAAACGTTTCTTTCCTCCCCACATGGCTAAAAGTAGATAAACGGGAATTAATTCCAATTCCCACATGATGAAAAAAAGTAAAATGTCTCGAGAAGAAAATAGTCCTATTTGACCGCTATACATTGCTAACATCAGGAAATAGAATAATTGGTATTCTCGAGTAACTGGCTGAGCCGCTAACGTGGCTAAAGTGGTGATAAATCCCGTTAGTAAGATAGGTCCTATAGAGAGTCCATCTATTCCGAAGCTCCAGTAAAAATCAAAAAAATTGATCCATTTATAATTCTCCGTTAGTTGGATTAGTGGATCATCCAATTGGAAATGATAACAAAATGCATAGGTTGTTAGAAGGAGATCAATTAAGCATATACAAATGCTATACCACCTAATTACCTTATTTCCCTTATGAGGAAATAAGAAAATTAAAGAACCCCCGACTATTGGCAAAACTACAACTATTGTTAACCAAGGAAAATAATTCGTGATAAAAATAAGATACACTTGGGCCAGAAAAGCCCGCGCTCAAAATAGAAAAAAATCTTTTCTATTTTATTTTGAGCACGGGTTTTTGCCAGTAAAAAAACGTATTCGTGTGGTGTTTTTTGAAACGTATCAAATCAATAACCTAGACCCATACTTCGAGTTGTTTCATTCCCCAAATAAACTCGAACACTTAAGAAATCCGTCGGACAGGCGGACTCACATCTCTTACAACCAACACAGTCCTCTGTTCTTGGGGCAGAAGCTATTTGCTTAGCTTTACATCCATCCCAAGGTATCATTTCTAATACATCTGTGGGACAGGCTCGGACACATTGAGTACATCCTATACATGTATCATAAATCTTTACTGAATGTGACATTGTATCTATAGTAATTTTTGAACATCAAAAATGAAAATTATCGATCTAGTAAACTCCTAAATGAATCATATATTTATACACCAGATGAATCAATGATTTGTCAGAATTTTGCTAATCAAAATAGACGAGACGTCTAGATAAATTTAAAAGAACGAAGAGAGAAGGACCAGGATACTTTGATTGCTTATTATTTCGTTTTGCAAATGCAAACATGATCATACGTTGTGTAGCATACATGCTAATTTGAATTGAGAAATATTCCACTATTCAAAATTCTACTTTTGAGTAATTATGATTAATGCTATTTATTCAACAAATTTGATTGATTTATACGGGTTGATTTTCTGTTACGAGAAATTGAAGAAACAATAGCCGGTCCAATAGCTGCTTCAGCGGCTGCAATAGCTATAACAAAAATGGAAAAAATATTCCCTTTTAATTGGCGATTATCAAAAAAATCAGAGAAAGTTACGAGATTTATATTAACTGCATTCAGTATAAGTTCAAGACACATAAGGGCTCTAACCATATTTCGGCTCGTGATCAATCCATAGATACCAATAGAAAATAAATAGGCACTCAAAACAAGTACATGTTCGAGCATCATTGACCAACTCCTTATCAATTTTGATTCATTTCAATATGAACAACAATTCAACAGATTCGATTGACTAAAGAATATAACAAGTCTGGAACAAAAGAATATATTAGCAATCGGCAATAAAAAAAAAATTGAATCTGGATTTATATTGCTAGTTCTCTATTCTCTAAAGATTTCTTACTGGCGAGCTACGACAATTGCACCTATCAAAGCAACTAAAAGAATTATTGAAATGAGTTCAAATGGAAGAAAAAAATCTGTTGATAAATGAATTCCGATTTGTTGACTAGTACTTATCAAATCTTGCTCAATAATCTGATTTGGTCTTGTAGTCCAAATAATTCCGTACCATGATGTATCTGGAATAGTAGTTATTAGTGAAACAAAAATACTTGTACAAACCATCAAAGTAATCCCATCTCCAACGGTCCAAAGATGAAAATCGTCGTAATATTCTGAACTATTCATGAACATCACAGCAAATATGATTAAAATGTTAATAGCTCCCACATAAATAAGTAGCTGTGATGCAGCTACAAAATGGGAGTTTGATAAAATATAGAATAAAGATATACAAACAAGAACCAGTCCCAACGAAAAAGCAGAAAAAATTGTGTTGGTAAGTAATACTACTCCTAGACTTCCTAATACAAGACCCGATCCCAGAAAGACTAAAAGAAAATCATGTAGCGTTTCAGGCAAATCCATTATATGTAAAAAAAGACAAAGAAATCGAAATTTCATGACCTTATTGATATGACCAGGAAAAAATTTTATATACTTCAATTTCTCTTTGCATTAAAAAAACCCTAGGGAGTTTGAATTGATATAGGTACAGTTATATAATCAATGTCATTCCAGTCTTTATACGAAAGAGTAGTTTGAAACTATACTAAAACGAAAGTATAAAAGTCTATATAACTATTTAATTTAATATTGAACATTTATATAATATATTTAATTTATATTATCTATTCTATTGAAAACATAGATTTCTATAATCTAGAATAGAATATCGAATATTTCTAATCTGATATCTAATATTTATTCATTTTTTTATAATATTTTTATTTGATATAATAATATATAATTATTATTATATTATTTATTCTATCTATACATATATATATTTATATTATTATAATTATATATGATTTTTTTATTTTTATTAAGAATTGTATTTAATTATAAAAAATTTTATTTATTAATTTGAATTGTTCGAATTGTATAATCATCAATTACTGACATTGGTAAACGGCCCAAAGCAATTTGATTATAATTCAATTCGTGACGATCATAAGTCGAAAGTTCATATTCTTCAGTCATTGATAAACAATTTGTTGGACAATACTCAATACAGTTACCACAAAAAATACAGATTCCAAAATCAATACTGTAATTAAGCAATCGTTTCTTTCGAATATCAGTTTCCAGTTTCCAATCAACAACGGGTAAATCTATAGGACATACACGAACACATACTTCACAAGCAATGCATTTATCAAATTCAAAATGGATTCGACCGCGGAAACGTTCCGGTGTGATTAATTTTTCATAAGGATATTGAATAGTTACAGGTAAACGATTTGCGTGAGATAAGATAATCATGAAACCTTGACCAATGTACCTTGCAGCTCGGACTGTTTGTTGACCATAATTCATGAACCCAGTTACCATAAGGAACATATCGTAAATATCTATGAATATTTTTGTTTTATTTCTTTCTCTTACATATAGAAGATCAATCTTTTTTTTATAGTGAAAACAATTGAGACGAAGTTGTTAATAATAGATTACCAAGAGAAATAGGTAAAAGAAATTTCCATCCAAGATTTAATAATTGATCCATTCTTAGCCTAGGCAAAGCCCATCTTGTTATGATAGAAAGGAATAAGAAAAAATAAGTTTTAGCTAATGTAATAAAGAGATCAATTGTAGTTCCAAAAACTCCATATGTTTTATTTATTTCAAAAAACTCAGAAACGAATATGTATGGAATAGATATATTGGAACCACCCAAGTAAAGAACTGTGACAAATAATGAAGAAATTAATAGGTTTAAATAGGAAGCAACGTAAAATAAACCAAATTTGATACCGGAATATTCCGTTTGATAACCCGCTACTAATTCTTCTTCTGCTTCTGGTAAATCAAAAGGTAATCTTTCACATTCTGCTAGCGAAGAAATTAAAAAAACGATGAAACCCATAGGTTGACGCCACAAATTCCATCCCCAAAAACCATATTTTGATTGCGCATCAACTATATCAACTGTACTTAAACTGTTAGATAATCCTAGTCGGTGATAACATTACTGTTCTCATCTCTATTACAGAACCGTACATGAGATTTTCACCTCATACGGCTCCTGGAAAGCCTTCAGTAAATCTAAGGACCGGGCCGATTATTGATCTCTTCTTGATATATCCCTAAGAGAGATAAGATTCAAATCTATCGGACGGTTCTGAATTAGACCAATTCAATTCTGTCTGTTAAAAATAAAAAATAAAATAAGTAAAGATAACTCCATTTTAATATTGAAATTTAACTTCTGAATTGATCTCATCCCTTAAAAATCAAATTTTGAATTTGTTGAGTAATAATAGAATTATTCAATAAAATACTCTTTTAGAATTATCAATAACCCTCAGAATTCATTTTCAATTACGAAAAAGAATTACACATTAGTTTCTTAATTATGACATGAATTGAATCTCCATGAATATGGATATAAGAAATACGAAATCAAAAACGAAAAGGAAATCGCTTTTTCGTTTTTGATTTCTTGTGTTTTTTTCGTTCCTATTCTTCTTTTTTTTTTTTTTGCTATTAAAATATTAAAAAGGGACTTAAAAAATTTCAAAGGATTTTTTCGTTCCTGATAGTAATTTATTTAATAAGTGGATGGAAGCATACTCTGGATCGGAATTGTGGGGAGTACTGCTTGATTTTTTCTACCAATTTAAAGCCCCAATTAGGATTCTTTTTCTATTATGCGTAAATTCTCTTTTGGATAATTTACAAAATCTGCGTTACTAATCCTTTGTGTATCTTGGTGTTTCTAACCATCCACTCTTTTTTTATTAACCCCTTATTTATTTTATGTTAATGCATCTATGATAATTCATAAAAATGGTAACTAAAACTCAATAAGGTTGGTCTTTTGAGCCCGCTTCAAAACAGGATGACTAATTATCCAATCTTGGGTTTAATAGCCTCTTCTGTTTATAATTCACTTCATTCTTATACATAGAAAATGAGACTCAATATTTTTACTACCATTTGAAATCATCATACTAACTATTAACTAGAAGTAATATCGTATTCTGAAATTCTATTCAATAGAAGCTGTTTTATTTCACTCATATAACTATCTGATTTAGTTCTTCAATCCTAATTGTTAAATTAAAAATAAATAAAATTAAGATAATGAAAGTATCTATTTAATTTATTCGACTCCTTTCCTATATAGTAGTATAAGTATAAAGAAAGGAGGATAGCAATAGCATCGAATAGCCCTTTCTGTTTCAACGAATCGCACGTAGAGATATTGATAAGACACATAGAGTTAATGGTATTTCATAACTAATCGATTGAGCAGCAGCTCGTAGACCACCCAAAAAGGAATATTTATTATTCGACCCATATCCTGACATAAGAAGTCCAATGGGAGCAATACTCGAAATCGCAATCCATAAAAAAACACCTATATTGAAATCAGATAAAATAAAGTTATAGCCAAAAGGAATTACTGAATAGCTTAGTAGAATTGATATAACTGATATGGATGGTCCAATACTAAATAAACGAATATCTCCCCTAGATGGAATAAGATTCTCTTTGAAAAGGAGTTTTGTTCCGTCTGCTAGAGCTTGAAGAACTCCAAAAGGACCGGCGTATTCGGGTCCAATGCGCTGTTGTATCCCTGCAGATATTTCTCTTTCTAACCATACAATTGCTAGTACACTTATTGTGATTCCCAATATAAGAATCAAAATAGGTAAAAGTACCCATAGAATTCCATAGACTTCGTTTAAAGATTCCAATCCGGAAAAAGAATGGATATCTTGGATTTCCGTTGTATCAATTATCATTTCAACGATCAATTTCTCCCATAATGATATCTATGCTACCTAGTATTGTCATAATATCAGCCAATTTCATTCTTTTAACTAATTGAGGAAGAATTTGCAAATTGATAAAACCTGGTGGACGAATTTTCCATCTCCAAGGAAAACCATTCTGATCTCCTATTAGAAAAATTCCTAATTCTCCTTTGGGAGCCTCAACTCTTACATAAAGTTCTTGTTTCGGCAATTCAAAAGTCGGAGACGATTTTTTACCAATGAATCTATATTCAAAATCATTCCATTTTGGCTCCTTTTCTCTCTCAAAGCAGCGGATTTCTAAATTTTCATATGGCCCGCCGGGAATTCCTTCCAAAGCCTGCTGAATAATTTTAATGGATTCCGTCATTTCACCAATTCGAACTAAATAACGAGCTAATGAATCTCCTTCTTTTTGCCATTGAACTTCCCAATCAAATTCCTCGTAACATTCATAATTATCTACTTTACGTAGATCCCATTCTATTCCGGAAGCCCGAAGCATCGGTCCTGATAAACCCCAATTTATTACTTCCTCTCTACCAACAACACCTACTCCCTCAACCCGTTCTAAAAAAATTGGATTTCGCGTAATAAGGTTTTGATATTCAACAACCCTTGTTAAAAAATAATTGCAGAAATCAAAACATTTATCTATCCAACCATAAGGTAGATCAGCCGCTACGCCTCCGATACGAAAAAAATTATGCATCATTCTCATACCTGTCGCAGCTTCAAATAGATCATATATTAACTCTCTTTCTCGAAAAATATAGAAAAAAGGGGTTTGTGCACCAATATCTGCCATAAAAGGTCCGAGCCATAGTAGATGAGAAGCTATACGACTTAACTCCAACATAATTACTCGGATATAGCTGGCTCTTTTAGGTACTTGAATATTTCCCAATTGTTCCGGTCCGTTTACGGTTATTGCTTCTGTGAACATAGTAGCTAAATAATCCCAACGTGTTACATAAGGCAGATATTGGATAATTGTCCGGTTTTCCGCAATTTTTTCCATCCCTCTATGTAAATAACCCAATATTGGCTCACAATCAATAACATCTTCACCATCCAGAGTAACAATAAGTCGAAGAACACCATGCATTGATGGGTGCTGAGGCCCCATATTGACTATCATGAGGTCTTTTCTTGTAGCTGGGACATTCATAGGTTTTTCCTCGATTCATTCTTCCATGAATCGTAAAAAAAAAAGTTCATCTAAATTCAGGATCTAATAAATCGAATAATTGAAAATGACTCTTGAAATTAACGAATTTGTGACTCCCTAATACCCAACTGATTTATTAATTTTTTATAACGTATTCGATTTTTCTTTGCCAAATAAGACAGTAGTCGTTGTCGTTTTCCCAGAATTTTACGTAAACCTCTTTGAGATAAAAAGTCTTTTCGATGTAATTCAAAATGTGAAGTAAGTCTTCGTATCTTATTAGTGAAATTGATTACTTGAAATTCAACAGATCCAGGGTTTTCTTCTTCTTTTTTGTTTGAAATAACAGGTATAATTGAATTTTTTATCATAAAATAAAATGAAAGCTTTCCTCTCCCCCCCTTTTTGATAGATATTTTTATTGATCAGTAATAGTAATTACACTCATTTTTTATTTTTATTTTTTATATTATTAATTAAATTATCTTAATTTACTTAATAATTATGAATTTCTTTTTTTTTTTTTCAAATAAAATTAATTACTATGCTTAAGCAATCCAATTCAAATATCTATATAAATACTATATTTATGGATTCACAAAATAAAAAATTCTATTGTATACTTAAAAAAAAAAGAAGACGATTTTTTTGATTCATTTTTCTATCTAAAATCATTGAATTAGTATCAATGATGCGTGTGCGCATTTATAAATATATAATATCTTATCTTCACGTATAAGATATGTGAAGATAAGATATTATTCTATTCTAATTCTAAATCGAAGATAAATGGGAAGATTATCAATCAAATTTTCAATCGCGGATACATATGTATCCTTAATATACTGAAACGGCTTCCATTTTGGGTATCAAACCAATAGCGATTTATACAAGCTAAATCTTCTAATCTATAATTTGGCCAAAGAAAGAATTTGAAATTCATTAGTTTTTTTGTTTCTATATCAAGATCTTTATTTTTAGCCAAAACTTGACAGCCAGTATTTAGTTTATTCTCATTGCAATTTATTGTGTTTCTAGTATTTCTAGGATTCAAACAAATTAGAATTCTCAATTCTCTACGGCGTCTATTGGACAAAAGATTTTCAGGAACAAGCAAATCAGTATGATTTTTCTCTTTATTTTCTGTTATCTTTTGATTTCTTGTTCTTGTAATGTTTTTATCTAAATTCTTTTTATCAACACAACCTTTTTCTGGATTTCTTTTAAAAATTTGGCGCTTATTCTTATGAATCAACGATAGGCTTATGGTTTGGTACATAAAAAATTGTTCATAGTTTTTTCTAGACAGACGAACAGGTTCCAAAGAAAATATTTGTTTTTCAATAAATTCGTTATTGTCGCTACATTCTGTAAGAAGTAAATCCGAATAATTTTGAATTGCCATAGTATCTAGACTTATTTCTCCCTTTTTTACAGAGTTTATAAAAAATTTTTTTAGATTTTTCAATCTAATCAGGAGACAATAAAATTTGATCTGATTCATTATTGTTTCGTCTAATAAATTATCAAAGTTCAAATGAAAACCCAAATACTTGTCTAGTAAGAATTCTTGTTCTCCTGTTATATCGTTGAGGTAGTTATTTCGATCTACATCTATGTAATCATCTATATTTATACTATTCCAACCATTTTCCCAGTATGAGTCTTCATAAGCTTGGTTTAAGACAGATAGATATCGACCTAATGGACCCGCATCTGCTTCTTCGTTTGCTCCTTTTAGAATGTCGAAGTCGAAATTAAGATATTTTTTCGTTTTACTAACATCTTTTACATAAAAAGGGAAAGAAAGGGATTTTATTGGTACGATCCAAGGATTCTTCTTATATGCATCATAAAATATTGATAATTTTGAAAAGAACCAAAATTTCGATTTCGGATTCGATTTCGATATAGAACGATTTGGTATTTCTACATTCATTACCATCCAATCAAAATACTTTCTATCCAGATTTTTTTCCATATCTATAATAGCATCTTCTGCTAGATAATTTTTGATAGAGATATCGCCCGTTATATCAAAAAATTCTTTTTTACATGTGTTGTCATTATAAGAAATGGTTTGGTTTTTGTTTGTTTGGAATGGTGATCTATATCCATAAATATATGAATTTTTCTTATCTGCATAATTAAGATATTTATATGACAAAAGATCATATCTATATTGTTTTTTAATTTTTTTTTGAAAATTTAATAAGTCTACTTGTTCGTTTTCGTTTTTGTAAAGAATTAATCGGGTTTTGTCATAGGAATCATAGTTGATTAAATCTTTATTTTGAGCCACACGATGTTTATTGATTCTATTTCTCCAGTTTTGTGGTACTAATCTCGACCATCTGCTCTCAGGTAAATCATATTGATAATGAACCTTTAACCAATTTGTCCATTGATTCATTACAGAATGGGGACGGTTCTTATGTCTTAATTTTGAATTTAATATTCCTTGTATTCTAAAAAAATAATTCTTTATTTCATTCTTAAGAAAAAAAGATCTTTCATGAGATTCAAAAATAGATCTTAACTTATACTTATATCCCTTAATAACTTGCATTTGTGATAATTTAAAAAATACATATGCTTGTGACAAAGAAGATACGTCACAAGAATTCTCTGAATTCGTATTCGTAATATTACAAGATTTGTGTATAATCGACATAAATGGAATTATACTTTGATGTGTTTTATCAATTCTTTCTGCATTTGTTTTTTTATTGGAAATGGATTTAGTTACAATCTTTTTTGTTGATTCAAGAAAAAGTTGTATATTGATCCTAGGAATACCAATGATACATAAAAGGATATCGATGTATACCCTTTCCATGAAAAATTTGAAAAAAGAATATGATTTACGGGTTAATCGAACAATTCTTCTTTGTAATATTTGCAAAATATTTTTTTTGAATTCGAATCTTTTAGCATCATAAGTGGTTTTGTTAGAATTCAAAATTTTCTCTGAAGTTAGAACCCCCCCTTCGTTTGTCATTTTTTCTATTTCTGTTATGATTGTCTTTGTTTTAACATTAAGATCTTTTATCCTTTTTTCTGTGAATGAACTATTTGTCCAATTCATAGAGTTAATTATAACGGGTGATTCGTAAATCATTGGATTATTCTTACTGATTGTTGAATTTTTGTTGTTTTCACCCAATTCAGATATATTTTTGAATCTAAATAGAATACTTTTGATATTCCATTTTTCTATTTCTTTTAAGATAGTTACAAACCATTTTTTTCTTTCATTTAAAACTTGTAGAACTAGAAAAAAACGATTTTTGAAATTTTTTTTCAATTGTTTTTTAATTTTTTTTAAAATGGGACCCAAAAATGAAAGTGGATTGGGGAAATAATTATCAAGGTACGATTCCACTAGTGTTCCACAAGCTGTTAAAAACCAGAAGTTTTTTTTTTGAACGTTTTTTTTTTCAGTAGATCTTTTTTTTTTTTCAGTAGATCGTAGCTTAGATTTGTGCCAAGGTTTCAAAACAAAAGGAGATAAGATCCTTATCTGAAGACCCTCTGTGAACCAGTATTGTGGTAATCCTTTGTGGGATACTGGAACGCCCTGATAGGTGCATTTAATATGCACTTCTTTTTTCCAATCTCTAAAATCTTCTGACCATTCGGGATATTGAAATAATAGTATACGAATGATATTTTTTGTTATTATCAATGAAGGTATTATAATATATTTTCTAATAATTGATTGGATTATTATTACAAAGCTTCTAATTATTAGACCATAAAGAATGCTCTCCCAGGCCTCTTCTATTTCTCTAAGTCTTTTTTCGTCGTCGTATTTTCCTTCCTCTTTTTCATCCTCTTCCATCCTTTTCTCTAAAGCCAAAAATTCTGAATTGTCTGTACCTTTTTTCCTGAAATATTCTTTCAAAAATATGGCTATATCTTCGAAAAGATCAACCAAAAAAAGTTGTTGTGTTTGGTCCAAAAAAAGGGGGGAATTGGCATGTCTTTGAAAGAATTTCCAAGTCACTGTTTTACGCCTTAGAGAGCGCATAGATCCTTTGATTATTTCTCGGGAAAAATCCGGTTCGCGTGAATAATTTAGTAAAAACAATTCGTCCTGATAAATAAGATCACTATCCTCATCGTCATCAGTATTAGAAGGCCCTTGAAGAAAATTATCTGTTTTACTATTAAAAATCACTAGAGGTTGGGCGTATCTGGAACGAATCTGAGGTTCCTGTGATTGTGCTACTCCTTCCGTCAGTTCCTCCAATTCGTCGATTAAGCTGTATGACCACTTAGGAACTTTTTTACTTATTTCGTGTACTTTGTGATGGTTTATATCACTTTCAATTGTGTCCAATAATAATTTTTTTTTTCTTTTTTTTTCTTCGGAATATATTTTGACTTGTTCATGTTCTGGAAATAAATAAAGTTTATCAAAATTAAAACTTGATACTGATTTTTCCGAAAATTTACTTATTAAGTTAAAAAAAAAACCAATTTCATTTAATAATGATTTTCTATCAAATGGATTTATTTTCTGTTCAAATTCGGGATCTGGATAATTACTATTAATAGAAAGAAGGAGACCGTGAATCTTATTGATAAAAATGGAATTTCTTTTGAAAATTTCATTTTCAAATGGTAGTGACCAACTGTTTATGTTTAGCATTTGTCCACGACCGCATCCATTCAAGAAAGGATCATATATTTGAGTTAAGTATTTTCTTTTCTTCTTATCATTACACAATCTAATTCGGTTTTCTAATACATCCATAGGAAGAAATTGCTTATCTAGAACTTTAGCCCTTTTATAAAATTCATTGCTTAGTTTCTTTCTTTTTTCTTTATTAGTGGAGCTCCAATAATTAGACAATTCATTATAGGAGGTTTTATCTCTTGTGAAGAGATCAATTTTTTTTTCCATCATATTAAGAAAAGTAGATAAATTAGGTGGATACGTGAAAGATATTCTTTCTTTTCCATCACTTTGACATATCTGAAAAAAAAATTGTGAATTTTCATTTCTTACGACATTGTCAAAGTGATCATTTTTGATATATCGCAATGGACGATTCCATCGTTCAAAATCGAAAAGAGTCTTTACAAGAGATAGTTGAAAAGGATTAGGCTCCTCTTTCTGGATTTTGTTGAAAGTATCATCATCTTTTTCAGCAAAAAGATAATGAGAAAGATCTTCTTGCATTTCCGAATCTCTTTCACCATCAAATTCTTCAATTTCATTGTTTGATGATTCAAATTCTGATTCAATCAAATCCTCATTCAAAAAATAAGGAACCGGTATTCTGCCTAAATAGTGTAAAAAGGTAATAAATGAAAAAAGAACAAATATTTGACCCACATAATCTCGCAATTTTAACAGAATGTACTTATCAAATCGAATAGTTACCTTCGATTTTATCGAATTTATCGAATTAT